TGATTGTCCTCTAAGTGGATATCTTGTTCTTCCGCATGTAGAAAGGGAATAAATAAATCAATCAAATTCCGGGTGGCTTCGTTAAGTGCCTCTTTTGGAGTTAAACTTCCATTCGTCCAGATTTCGAGAAAAAGTATTTCGTGTTTTTCATTTCCATTCCCATAAGAATGAATACTATGATTCACATTTCGAACAGGCATGAATACAGCCTCTATAGGAAAACTCCCATCTTTCGCGTTATTTGGTGTTCTCATACGATATCCGCGATCCCTCTCGATTTGTAATTCAATACAAAAATCAATGGGTTCTGTTAGGCTAGCTATATGCTGTGTAGGATCAACCATTTCTACAGAAGGCGGTGAGATGATGTCTTGAGCAGTTACGTATCCCGGACCCTTGACACAAATAGATGCGTTGCGAGTTCCATACAGATTACTTCTCAATACAATTTCTTTCAAATTCATTAAAATTTCATGTACGGATTCTTCAATCCCTGCTATGTTAGAATATTCATGCGGTATCTTCTCAGATTTTGCGCGTGTGATACAGGTTCCTTCTATTTCTCCAAGTAAAGATCTTCGGATCCCGATGCCTATCGTATCGCTTTGACCTTTCATAAGCGGACACAAGATAAACCGGGCATAATTAAGACGCTTGCTGTCTGCTCTTGATTCAACACACTTCCACTGTAGTGGCCGAGTAGATATTGCTACTTCCTCTCGAAGCATAGTACTTATTATTTGATCGTTGAATCATTTATTTCTCTTGCACTTGAAATTGGTTCAATTCTGATTTCTACACACGTCTTTTTTTCGGAGGTCTACAGCCATTATGTGGCAGAGGGGTTACGTCCCGTACCAAATTTACGCGTATACCACTTCTAAAAATGGCTCGTAATGCTGCATCTCTTCCGAGACCAGGACCCTTTATCCTGACTTCCGCTTGTTGCATACCCTGAGCTACTGTACGAAGGGCATTTCCCGCTGCGGTTTGGGCAGCAAATGGTGTTGCTTTTCTTGCGGTTCTGAATCCACAAGTACCGGCGGAGGCCCAAGAAACCACCTGACCCCGTACATCTGTAACCGTTACTATAGTATTATTTAAACCGGCTTGAACATGAATAACCCCTTTTGGTATTCGACGAACATTCTTACGGGAACCAAGACGCCCACTTCTACGGGAACTAGGCTGCCCTTTCCTACGCGAACCAACTCTTGGTCCTATTCTAATAGGTTTTGCCATATTTTGTCATCTCATAAATGGGAGTCAGAGATATATGGATATATCCATTTCATGTTAAAACAGATCATTTGGACATTTAGAGAGCCTCTCTTGTTTGTGTTTGTCGATTTTTAGTATTTTTAGTTTAGATTCGAAGGATTATCCTTGTCTCTGTTTATGTCTCGGGTTGGAACAAATTACTATAATTCGTCCCCGCCTACGGATCAGTCGACATCTGTGACAAATTTTACGAACGGAGGCCCTTATTTTCATATTTGTAATTCCTTCATTTTTAATCGACTCCTTGGAAGAAAATAAGTCTCTTGCAATTTTGGGATGCTAGTTCCCACGAAAGTAGTGTGAGTGTTGAAAAGGTCACCTAGTCATTCGAATCTTTATTGTTGAGTCGATAAATGATACGCCCCTTGGTTGAATCATAACGACTTACTTCGATTTTGACTCTATCTCCTGGTAGTATCCGTATAAAACTACATCGGATCTTTCCTGAAATATACCCTAGAATCAGATCTTCGTTATCTAAACGAACCCGGAACATGCCATTGGGCAGTGATTCCGTAATTAAACCTTCATAAATCCATTTTTGTTCTTTCATTCGAGGTAATCCCTTTAAAGTATCAATTCATGGAAGAAGAGTGATATTCGTATGCTTTTTTTTGTCACAAATTAAGAATAGGAAGTTACCGACCCAATTCGAATACCAGAAAGATCACCATATATAACACAAAATTTCTCCTCCGATTCTTTCGAGTCGAGCCTCTCGATCTGTCATTATGCCTCGAGAAGTAGAAAGAATTACAAGCCCCATTCCTCCTAAAATCTTAGGGATTTGTTGATAGTTAGAATAGATTCGTACACCGGGTCGGCTGATACGTTTTAAAATAGTTCTAGATGGCGCTTTTCTATGCCTTCTTCTATATTGTAGGGTTGAAACTAAGAAATTTTTGTTCCTTTCTCGGTGTTTCCTCACGTTTTCGATAAAGCCTTCGCGTAGAAGTATTTTCACAATGTTTTCGGTGATATTAGTAGATGCTATTCGAACCAGTTCTTTGTTATCCATCTCCGCGTTTCGTATAGAAGTTATTATGTCGGCAATAGTGTCCCTACCCATGATGAGCTATAATCATTGGTGCCTTCGAGTTTTTTTTATTATCAACATGCTCTTTTTTTTCTTTATCAATTATTACTATTAAGGGATATACATGAGACACAATCTACTAATTTATTGAATCTATTTCAGATACACTAAAAATATCGCGGTCTCGTCTATGAGTTTTTATAAGACCTCAGGGGCTAATGAGACTATTTTAGTAAAATTCAACTCTCTCAATTCCCAAGCGATCGCGCCAAAGACTCGAGTTCCTTTTGGATTGCCTTTTTGATCAATGACAACTGCGGCATTGTCATCATATTGTATTATCATGCCATTGTCACGTTTGAGTTCTTTACATGTACGTACAACTACAGCTCTGATCACTTCTGATCTTTCGAGAGGCATATGAGGCACTGCTTCTTTGATTACAGCAACAATAATGTCACCAATATAAGCATATTGGCGATTACTAGCTCCTATGATTCGAATACACATCAATTTTCGAGCTCCGCTGTTGTCTGCTACATTTAAATGGGTCTGAGATTGAATCATAGCTTTTTTTGATCTTTTCTTTCAATCCAAAGAAAGGGCAAAGGAAAAAAGAAATATTGTTTGGCCAAAAAAAACCAACCGCAGGTTGGTTTTTTATCAAAAAGACCCCTTTTCTTTGTTTGCATATCCCTATTCGACAATAAGGAATTGAGTTCGTATGGGCATTTTGGACGCAGCTATTGAAATCGCTTCTCTAGCTACTTTTTCTGATACCCCAACCATTTCATAAAGTATTCGACTCGGTTTCACGACGGATACCCAATATTCGGGAGATCCTTTCCCCGAACCCATACGCGTTTCCGTTGGTCTTATTGTAACAGGTTTGTCTGGAAATATGCGTACCCATACTTTTCCACCACGACGCGCATACCGTGTCATTGCTCGTCGTCCTGCTTCTATTTGTCTAGATGTGATCCAAGCCGGCTCAAGTGCCTGAAGAGCGTATCTACCGAAACAAATCCGATTGCCTCGAGAAGAAACGCCCCGCATTCTTCCTCTATGGTGTTTACGGAATCTGGTTCTTTTGGGGTTATAGTTGATGGTTGTTTCACAATTCCATCTCTACTGCAGAACTGGACATGAGAGTTTCTTCTCATCCAGCTCCTCGCGAATGAAACGATTCAAAAATATTAGAGATAAGTATTCAATGAATAATACACTGAATCATAGGATTCTTTTTTTTTAGATCTAAGATTGTATACACGAATAGGCGTATAGATATTTCTATACATCTAGAATCGAATTCTATTTAGAATTTCTTTTTGATATAAGAGATAACCAATCTTGATTTGGACTTTTAGTGAATATCCTAAAACGTCGTAAGGCTTTCGCGGGCGAATATTGACTCTTTCAAGATCTGGTTCATCCGAAGGGTCAGTCCATGACCTCTCAGAATAACTGAATTGGTCTGGTGCGTTCCGCCATCCCACCCAATGAATTATTGGAATTCGTTTTCAATAGAATCTTCTGCAGTCACAGGTTCCGTCGTTCCCATCACTTCTTGCTGAATGGCTAGGCCGAATTTTCTGCAATGGAGCTCGTAATTGAATTGGTTGTTCCTGAATCAATTTCCTCAGCCTTGAAATTGACTTGATGCTCTTTGTTTTCGGTTCTTCTTACGTATTGATGCTTTATTACACTGCCTTTTCTGAGATGATTTATAGACCATACATATTGGAATCATATATCATGGATATTCTAGTTCTCTCTTTCTATCATCCTTCCATTTACCCGATCCTTTTCTTTCACAATCTAGAATCAGATTGCTTTTTCTTTTATGGAAAAAGAGTTCAGTTGCTACAACTCTTGGATCACTCGATCATAGAGTGACTGGTGCCTTGGATCCAGATAATACGAAGTAATGAGCTGGTTATTAGTTCTATAGTTATGAGTTCTATCGTTATTAGCTCATACTCTTATTGTGGTATGGGCCGTCCCCTTTTTTTTGAACCCTAACTTAAACCTAAAGGAAATAACCGACGAGTCACACACTAAGCATAGCAATTATACCACAGGGTCAATCGAATTTTGATTCAATCCTATAGAATAGAATCGAATAAAAGTGGAATAGAATCGAATAGAATTGTTCATTTTTGATTGAACGAAAACCAATGAAAGAGTTTGTCATTTTGTGTTCTATCGTTGGATAGAACGGAAATCAAAACAAAGGATCCTTATTCCTCGCCCGCAAATATCCAAATTTTGATGCCTAATACCCCATAAACCATTCGAACTGTATATGAACAATAATTTATTTTAGCTCGAATGGTTTGTAGCGGAACCCTACCTTCTCTGATCCATTCGACACGTGCAATTTCTTTTCCGTCGATACGGCCTGCAATTTGTACTTGAATTCCTTTTGTATTCCCTTCGGCAATGAGTAATTCAATTGCGGTTTTCATTGCCTTTCGAAATGCAACTCTTTCTTTTAATTGTTTGGCTATGTATTCTGCAAGAATAGTAGGCTGTCCATAGGGCTTTGTAATTATTGTGATAGCAATGTTGAGTTTATAGTTCACAGAATGAAACCCTTTTTCTACATTGCTCTGTAATTCTTTGATTCTTTGTGGTTTTCCCTTTCTTAAAAATTTTGGCAAGTCTGGGAAGCTTGTATAGATTACGACCTTTATCACATCGATACTTTTTTGAATCTCTAGACGTGAAATGATTGTCTCATCGGAAGGAATGTTTTTTTTTACATTTTTTTTTATACAATCACGTACAAAATTCTTGATACAATCACGTATTTTTTGATCTTCCTGAAGACCTTTGGAGTAATTTTGGGGTTCTGCAAACCAAAGGGAATGATGTCTTTGGGTTGTACCAAGTCTCAAACCAAGTGGGTTTATTTTTTGTCCCATACACCCTCACTCTCTCTATTAGCCCAGTTTAATTTCAATTTGTCCCGATCTATCATATAGAACTACCTCTTTCTTATATCTGTATATTTCGTATATATCTCTATCCATTTTTTTTTTTATCCATATATGATCTTTCGATATTTCTTTGAATACAATAGTTATATGATAGGTGGTTCTTTGTCTCGGATAACTGTGTGTTTTACCCATATGTAATCTTTCGATACATCTTTCAATACAATAGTTATATGGCAGGTGGTTCTTTTTATCGGATAACTATGCCCTCGTGCTCGAGGTTTTAACTTTTTCCTGATAGTGCCCTTGTTGACTTCGGCTTTACTAATGATTAAATCTGTTTTCTTTATCCTCATATTGTGACTCGCATTGGCTGCCGCAGAATAAACCAATTTAAAAATTGGGTAACAGGCTCGATAAGGCATGAGTGCTAATATCAGAAGTGTTTCTTTGTAGGAACGTCCACGAATCTGATTAATGACTCTTCGCGCTTTGTGAGCAGACAGACGGATATGTTGACCTAAAGCGTATACTTCTCCAAGTTCGTTTTTCTTTCTCATCCGGTTTCCCTCCCACGAATGAACGCTGAGCACCGAATATTTACTTTATTCATTCAGATTAACGACGAGATTTATTATCGTTTCTCGTATGTTCCTGGAAATTAAGAGTAGGTGCAAATTCTCCCAATTTTTGACCTACCATACGCTCTGTTATATAAACAGGCAAATGCTCCTTTCCATTATGAATGGCGATTGTATGTCCGATCATTGTGGGTATAATGGTAGATGCCCGGGACCAAGTTATAATTATTTCTTTTTCCCCCTTGATGTTGAGTTTCTCAATTTTTTCTAATAAATGATTCGAAACAAAAGGATTTTTTTTTTTTGAACGTGGCACAGCTACTTACTCCTATCTTTTTTCTTTTGTAAAGACGAAGAACCATATTCGATGTTCAAGATTTTCCTATTTAGTACGTCGACGAAGAATGAACCTATCGCTATATTTATTCCGTTTTCTACTTCTTCTTCCAAGTGCAGGATACCCCCAAGGGGTTGTGGGGTGTTTTCTACCAATGGGGGCCCTTCCTTCGCCACCCCCATGGGGATGGTCTACAGGGTTCATAACCACTCCTCTGACTACAGGACGCTTACCTAGCCAACGCTTAGATCCGGCTCTACGCATCAAACTTTTATGTCTCACCCCAACATTCCCCACTTGTCCGACTGTTGCTGAGCAGTTTTTGGATATCAAACGGACCTCCCCGGATGGTAATCTTAATGTGGCCGATTTACCTTCTTTTGCAATCAGTTTTGCTACAGCCCCCGCTGCTCTAGCCAACTGTCCACCTTTTCCAAGTGTGATTTCTATGTTATGTATGGCCGTGCCTAAGGGCATATCGGTTGAAGTAGATTCGTCTTTTTGATCAATCAAAACCTCTTCCCAAACTGTACAAGCTTCTTTCCAAAGCATACGGCTTTCTGAATGTATAGAAGGATATCTAGACGGATGGATCCTATATGAATCGTATGATGAAGTATCACATGAGTCGATAGTATAGGCATCCAAATAGGCCGAATCACTCATGTGATGATATTCTACATTCTCGGTCTCTTCGTTCCGTCATCTGGCTTATGTTCTTCAGGTAGCATTCAGACCGAATGACTCTATGAAATTACGTCGATACTTCCAAATATTAGGGGTAACGTAGGAGACATCTCTCTTTTTCCCCGGGGGGTAGAATTACCACTGCTTAGCTTTCAATTCGCCTCTGACCATCAAATGAAATGTGCATAATCTCTCTTCTTCTCTTTGAAACAAAGAAGGGCGTTTCTGGTTCTGTCGGTGCTTCAAACAATTTTGTCTTCTCCATATTACCATATCTCTAGAGTCAATAATTTTATATAAGGAACTACTAAACTCAATCACTTGCTGCCGTTCCTCTTCAGTTTTCTGTTGAGGTCTATTCCGTAGAGGCATTCAAATAGGATCCGTGATCGATTTCTAGGTTTCGTCGTAAACCTGATTGGTCCCTTCCAATTACGTAAATCCATGGTTCAAACCGCACTCAAAGGTAGGGCATTTCCCATTGAGATAGGAACTTCTGTACCCGAACGAATGGTATCTCCAATTCTCGCCCCTCTGGGATGTAAAATATATCTCTTCTCACCATCCCCATAGTGTATGAGACAAATGTGTGCATTTCGATTCGGGTCGTATTCGATGGTTACGATTCTTGCAGATATGTCTTTTTCATTCCGTCGAAAATCGATTTTACGGTATAGACGCTTATGACCTCCCCCTCTATGCCTTGCGGTAATGATTCCTCTGGCATTCCTCCCTTTCCCAGAATGATGCTGTCCAGAGATCAAATTCTTTCGTGGATTGGATTTCCCTCGCCTGTCTGTGGCCCCATTGCGTGTGCTCGGGGTAGAAGTTTTGTATAACTGTATCGCCGTGTTATTCAGTATTTTGATTGAAGCTCTTTTCTTTCGGCAAAAGGGGTGGAATAGAATAACCCGGTTGAAGCGTAATGATCATACGTCTGTAATGCCTTGTATGTCCCCTATGCCTTGTATGTCCCCTAATAGGTCCCATTCTTCGACCCTTTCCCGGGAGCCGATGACTATTCATCGCGAGTACCTTAACCCCAAAGAAGAGTTCGACCCAATGCTTGATTTCTGTCCTAGTTGATCCTGTTTCAACATTAGAAGTATATTGATTCTTCCCCACCAATAGCCTAACACTTTTTTCTGTAACTACTGCATATTTGATTCCATCCATAAATCCACTTTCTTTCCTAGGAGTTCCAGTATTGATAAGAATTCTAGTTCTTACAGTTCATATGTTATGGTATGAATATACCACACCAATTCGTTCTCTAGTATGATTCGAATTCGAATCTACCGAATCGAACGAATCTCCTAGAGAACTCTATCGAAATCGAACTCTATAGAAGATCGAAAGAATTCGGAAAACCAGAAAATCCATCGAATCAAGTATATGCATATATAACCATAAAAATCCGATTGATTCATTTCTCTGATGATGATGAGACAGAGCCAGTTCCACTGAACTTCTCCCATCCCATTGGTGTGCATCCAGTAGGAATTGAACCTACGAATTCGCCAATTATGAGTTGGGCGCTTTAACCATTCAGCCATGGATGCTTGGATCATCATACATCGTGAATAAATCAGTTCCAACCCTCGAGCCCCCATAACTATTACCTATGCCAACAAAACTGCGGAGAGACTATGAAGTCCAATTGTGGATCTTCGAATTGAGAGAGATATTGAGAGAAAGTCAGAGTTTTGGCTATTTGTTCGATTCATGGACCACATTCGATTTCGTGGGATCTTTCACTTACCTTTGTTTTCACCAAGAACGTTTTCTGAAACTTTTTGACCCCCGAATTTGGAGTATCCTGCTTTCGGGTTCACCAAGCAACCGATCTTTCACGAGCAAAGTTGCAGTACTGGTTAAGGGTGTAGTACTGATTCTAGTAGCGGTCGTTATATCTCGTATGCACCATCAAACTATGGTCGAAAGAAAAAATCTCTATTTGAGGGGGCTTCTTCCTCTACCTATGAATTCCATTGAACCCAGAAATGATACATTGTTTCGGTCGTCCGATAGGTTGGTTGTTTCGCTTCTGTATCTTCCAAAAGGGAAAAAAAAGATCTCTGAGAGTTGTTTCATGGATCCGAAAGGGAGTCCTTGGGTTCTCCCAATAACTCAAACGTGTATCATGCCTGACTCGAACTGGGGTTCGCGGTGGTGGAGGAACTGGATCGGAACAAATAGGGATTCTAGCCAATTGAAAGGATCTTCTGATCAATCCAGAGCTGCTTTCGATTCCATTAGGAATAAGGATTCGGAATCTCCCACATTGATCAATCAAAGAGGGATTCAACAACTCAAAGAAAGATCGATTCTTTTGGATTGGGATCCTTCCTTTCTTCAAACGGAACGAACGGAGATAGAATCCGATCGATTCCCGAAAAGCCTTTCTGGAGATTCCTCAATGTCCCAGCGATTCGCGGAACGTGAGAAGCAGATGGTTTGTCATCTGCTTCCGGAAGAAATCGAAGAATTTCTTGGGAATCCTACAAGATCAATTCGTTCTTTTTTCTCGAACAGATGGCTTCATCTGGGTTCGAATCCTACTGAGAGGTCCGATCCTAAATTGTTGAAGAAACAACACGATGTTTCTTTTGTCCCTTCCAGGCGATCGGAAAAGAAAGAAATAGTGGATCTATTCAAGATCATTCCGTATTTACAAAAGACCATCGCAATTCATCCTATTTTCTCAGATCCGGGATGTGCTATGGTTCCGAAGGATGAACCGGATCTGGACAGTTCCAATAAGATTTCATTCTTGACCCAAAATCTATTTTTTGATTTCTTTCATCTATTCCATGACCGGAACAGGGTGGGGTACACGTTAGACCCCGATTTTGAATCAGAAGATAGATTTTCAAAAATGGCAGATCTACTCATTCTATCAATCACCGAGCCGGATCTGGTGTCTGATTATGAGAGGGTATTTTTTCCTTTTTCTGAGGGATTTCACTCCGGCGATGAATCGAAAAAGAAATCTTTATTGGTTGTACCTCCTATTTTTTCTGAAGATCCAAAATCCAAAAAAGTGGCTAGTAACAACATAATGGCGGCAGTCAATCCATCTAGATTGATCCGAAATCTGATTCAAATCCACTCTAGGACCTATGGGTACCTAAGAAATGTATCAAATCGATTCTTTTTCATGGTAATGAATCGATCCAATCGCAACTTCGAATATGGAATGAAAGGGGATTCAATAGGAAATGAGACTCGGAATCATAGAACGAGAATGAAATCTACGATCAACCAACATCTCTCGAATTTGAAAAAGAGTCAGAAGAAAGGGTCGGACCCTCTTAGTTCTCGAACCGAGAGATCCATGAATCGGGATCCTAATGCATATAGATACAAATGGACCCAAAATTTCCAGGAACATTTCATTTCTGAGGCGAAGAGTCGTTTTCAATTTCAAGTAGTGTTCGATCGATATCATCATCATCGAGATCGCTTACGTATTCATCGATCTCGCTATCGCTTCCGTATTCATCTGAATCGATTCCGTATTCATCGATCTCGATTCCGTATTCCTCTGAATCGATTCCGTATTCATCTGAATCGATTCCGTATTTATCTGAATCGAGATCGATTCGGGATTCATCTGAATCGATTCCGTATTTATCTGAATCGAGATCGATTCGGGATTCATCTAAATCGATTCCGTATTTATCTGAATCGATTCCGTATTCATCTGAATCGATTCCGTATTTATCTGAATCGATTCCGTATTCATCTGAATCGCTTCGGTAGTCATCTGAATCGATTCCGTATGAATCCGACTCAATATTGGATTGATTGGGCCGAGTTTATGGTCAAACTGTCGAAGTCACATCCCTTTTTGACGAAGTCACCTCGTTTCCTTTTGTGGAAGGCATCTTTATTTTTGTCGAATTCACTTCCCTTTTGGTCGAAGTCACTTCTCTTCTTTTTGTCGAAGTCACTTCTCTTTTTGTCCTTTTTGTCGAAGTCACTTCCTTTTTTCTTTTTGAGTATCGGAAGTCCCCCCATTCCTGGGTCTGAGATCCCCATCTATATCTATGAATTGAAAGGGCCGAATGATCCACTCTGCAATCCGTTGTTCGAATCAATAGGTGTTCAAATCGTTCCTTTTACTAAAAATCAATGGAAACCCTTCTTATTGGATGATCATGATCCTTCCAAACAATCGAAATTCTCGATCAATGGAGGCACACTATCACCCTTTTTGTTCAATAAGACAAAATGGATGATTGACTCATTCCCGACTCGAAAGAATTGCAGGAACAATTTGGATAACACGGATTCCTATTTCTCAATGATATCCCACGATCGAGACAATTGGCTGAATCCCGTGAAACCATTTCATCGAAGTTCATTGATATCTTCTTTTTCTAAAGCAAATCGACTTCGATTCTTGAATAATCCACATCACTTCTGGTTCGATTGTAACAAAAAATTCCCTTTTTCTGTGGAAAAGGCCCTTCTCAAGAATTCTGATCTTACGTATGGACAATTCCTCAATATCTTGTTCATTCGCAACAAAAGATTTTCTTTGTGCGTCGGTACAAAAAAACATGTTTTTTTGGAGCGAGATACGATTTCACCAATCGAGTCACAGGTATCGAAGATATTCATACCTAAGGATTTGCCACAAAGTGGTGACGAAACGTATAACTTGTACAAATCGTTCCATTTTCCAATGCGATCCGATCCATTCGTTGGTAGAGCGATTTATTCGATCGCAGACATTTCCGGAACACCTCTAACAGAGGGACAAATAATCCATTTTGAAAGAACGGATTGTCCACCTCTTTCAGATATGAATCTATCGGATTCCGATTCCGAAGGGAAGCAGTATCTCAATTTCAATTCAAACATGGGTTTGATGTGGGCTGCTGAGAATGAGAAATCCAAAAAGAGGAAAAAACGGAGTGTTAGGGAGATGCATGATAGAACCCTTGAACGAAAGCGTGCTTTTTTAAATCTCTCACAATGGACTCTGTTCCAACCCTATATACCTTGGTTCTTTACTTTGACAGGGTTCCAGTATCTCAAATTAGCCCTTTTAGATCCTTTTTCAAACCTATTGCGCAGTCACATATCTCTTTCTCAGAGTATTCTGGAGACATCATGGTGGATTCGTCAGACAAAATTGTGGGTGAGTCTTTCATACGACTGGAATCTCAGTGAGATTTCGAGTCATTGGTTCCAGAGTCTTCGTCGGGCCGAAGCAAGAATTCATCGAAATAATGATAATGAGTCACCCCTATGGCTGAGATCATCAAATGCTCGGGAGTTCCTCATCCTTTTCCTTCTTCTTGTTGCTGGATATCTCGTTAATACCCATCTTCTCTTTGTTTCCCGAGCCTCTAGTGAGTTGCAGACGGATTTCAAAAAGATCAAATCTTTGATGATTCCATCATACATGATTGAGTTGCGAAAACTTCTGGATAGGTATCCTACATCTGAGCGAAATTCTTTCTGGTTAAAGAATCTCTTTCTAGTTGCTCTGGAACAATTCGTCTATTTTCTCGAAGCAATATGGGGTTCTGCTTTTAATAAGAAGAAATTTTGGAATAGGAATCTCATCGGTATCATGGATTTCCTAAGGATCATACCAAATCCCATCAATCGAATCACTTTTTCGAGAAATACGAGACATCTAAGTCGTACAAGTAAAGAGCTCTATTCATTGCTAAGAAAAAACGTGAACGTTGAGTGGATTGATGATCAAATAGAATCCTGGGTCGCGAACAGTGATTTGATTGGGGATAAAGAAAGAGAATTCTTGGTTCAGTTCTCCACCTTAACGACAGAAAAAAGGATGGATCAAATGCTATTGAGTCTGACTCATAGTGATGGTTTATCAAAGAATGACTCTAGTTATCAAATGGTTGAACAACCGGGATCAATTTACTTACGATACGTAGTTGACATTCAGCAAAAGGATCTAATGAATTATGAGTTCAATAGATCCTGTTTAGCCGAAAGACGGATATTCCTTGCTCATTTTCAGACAATCACTTATTCACAAACCTCGTGTGGGGCTACTCGTTTTCATTTCCGATCTCATGGAAAACCCTTTTCGCTCCGCTTAGCGCTATCCCCCTCTAGGGGTATTTTAGTGATAGGTTCGATAGGAACTGGACGATCCTATTTGGTCAAATCCCTCGCGACAAACTCCTATGTTCCTTTCATTACGGTAGTTCCGAACAAGTTCCTGGATGACTTTTTTTCTCGGCCTGGTGACCCTGCCCAGCTTGATAATGATTATAGTGATAGTGATGATAGTGATGATAGTGACGCTATTGATATTGATGAGAGTGACGATAGCGATAGCGATGATGACCTTGATATAGATGATATAGAGCTGCTAAATGAGCTAACTGCGGATAGGGATAGACGACTACTAGAGCGATTTAGTATCCGCCTTCCATTCGAATTAGCAAAAGCAATGTCCCCTTGCATACTATGGATTCCAAACATTCATGATCTGTCTGTGCGTGTGTCGAATGACTTATCCCTCGGTCTATTAGTGAACTCTCTCTCCAGGGATTGTGAAAGATGCTCCACTAGCAATATCCTTGTTATTGCTTCGACTCATATTCCCCAAAAAGTGGATCCCGCTCTAATAGCTCCGAATAAATTAAATACATGCCTTAAGCTACGAAGGCTTCTTATTCCACAACAACGAAAGCACTTTTTCACTCTTTCATATACTAGGGGATTTCACTTGGAAAAGAAACTGTCCCATCCTAATGGATTCGGGTCCCTAACCATGGGTTCCAGTGTACGAGATCTTGTAGCACTTACCAATGAGGCCCTATCCATTAGTATTGCACAGAAGAAATCCACTATAGACACTCATACAATTCGATCCGCTCTTCATAGACAAACTTGGAATTTTCGAGCCAAGGTAAGACCGGTTCAGGATCATGGGATCCTTTTCTATCAGATAGGAAGGGCTGTTGCACAAAATGTACTTCTAAGTAATGGCTCCATAGATCCTATATCTATCTATCTGAAGAAGAGATTCCCTAGTTCTTATTTGTACAACTGGTACTTCGAGCTTGCAACGAGCATGAAGAGATTAACGAGACTTCTTTATCTTTTGAGTTGTTCTGCCGGATCGGTCGCTCATGATCTTTGGTCTCTATCCGGACCCGATGAAAAAAATGGGATCACTTCTTATTTGGTTGCGACTGATTCTGCTCTAGTTCGTGGCCTATTAGAAGTATTCGAAGGAGAAGGCACTCTATCCTCTCGGACAGAAAAAGAGGGCAGTCAGTTTGAGAATGATCGAGTGACATTGCTTCTTCGGTCCGAACGAAGGAATCCCTTAGATATGATGCAAAATGGATTTTGTTCTAGCGTTGATCAGAAATTTCTCTATGAAAAAGACGAATCGGAGTTTGAATTGGAAGAAGGGGTTGCATTTAGAGAAGGAGACCACGACCTGCAACAGATAGAGGAGGATTTCTTCAATGACATAGTTTGGGCTCCTAGAATATGGTACCCCGATCTCTTTGGTTGGATCGAAAGTCCCACTGAATTGGGATTTCCCTATTGGTCCAGGTCATTTTTGGGCACGCGGATCATTTCTCATCAAGAGAATGATTCGGAAGAGAATGATTCAGAGTTCTTGCTAAGCCAATTTCTTTGGGACCCTGCGAATCCCTTCTTTTTCGATGCGCCTGTGTTTTCACGTCGAGAATTCTTTGCAGATCAAGAGATGGCAAAGGGGCTTCTTACTTCCCTAACAAGTCCTCCTAAATCGCTGGCTGAAAGCTGGTTCAGCAAGAATACGCAAGAAAATAACTTCGAATTGTTGATTCATCGCCAGAGATGTCAGAGAACCAATAGTTCATTATCTAATGGGTCTTTCCGTTCTAATACTCCATCCGAGAGTTATCAGTATTTATCAAATCTGTTCCTATCTAACGGAACGCTAGTGGATCAAATGACAAAGACATTGTTGAGAAAGAGATGGCTTTTCCCGGAGGAGATGAACCATTTGATTCATTTAACAGGAGAAAGATTTCCCATTCCTTAGCTTAGCCGGAAAGATCTGTGGCCATGAAAGGGGGATTAAGTGGAACCGAATTGACCGGTTGGTAGAGTCGTGGAAATACTGGTTTCTTCCCT